AAGAGAGACCAATCGAGAGGCTGAGCCTCGGGTGAAGGCTAGACTTTCATCAAATGAGGGTGCTAGAGGACCCGCCTGTTCTTAGAGGTGGTGGCTTCGAACAAAGATCTCGTATTACAGAACAGAGCCTTCTATATAATATGGATCAAAGAGCCCATCATTGGGGCATCGGAACAACGTCTGCTAGTTGAGTGGAACATCATCAGGTAGAGGTCTCGGAACTTCGTCCGGTAGTGGGATGCTAGTGTTATCGGGAGATCGTCCGGTCTTTGATTGCCTGAAGGGGAATTTCTCTTAGAAAGCATGGACTTCTTCCGTTTCAGACACGAAGATGGATGGGCTCATGGGTTCAAAAGAAGGGGCTTCAGAGCTAAGATTCAGGGGCTTTTGACCAATAAATGAATGAAAGGCGGGGGCTGCTTGACGGGTGTCTGATCCCTAACGTTCAAGCGTAGATCAGGTGGTCTTGAAAGTCTAGTTGTTAGGTCTAGCTTCCAGCCCAGAAGGAGCGAAAGAGAAAGCATTGCGTGCACGACAGGTAGGGATCCCAGAGGTATCTGGACGAAGAGATGCGGAATTCGTGAGTTAGGAGCGGGTATCGCCGGTGAACCAAGCCTAATAGAAAGAACTATGGAAGAAGAGGTTCTTTTCCCGTTGACTCAACTCAGCTGGACTACCAAAATCATTCTCGGCTACCGAACCCTATACAGTGTGATGAGCGTCCTCATAGCTCTGGTCAGTGTCTGTGAATTTCAACCTACTAAAACCAGAAGGAGGAAATGAAGCCATATGATCGAGGATTCCACTGATGTGACCAAGCAAGGATCGGGAACTGGAAAAGTTGACGATGCACTACCCTTCCCCTTCAACTTAACGTCTGGAACGCACATGACTTGAGTCTCTCCTATGGATCCGCCGACGAAAGCCTCACAACCGATAAGAGAAGAACCGGCACACGTGCTTAATTTAGACTAGAGGCCAGGTTTGTTCGTTTACCAGGGGTTGATATTCCTGCGTACAAAGAAGAGATAGGTGATTAGCGGAGTTGCATTCCCAAGGTCTCACTTCTAAGACTACTATTACTATATTAGAGGAGACTCATGTCCTAAACTCTAGGCTAATGCATTCACTTAGCTTAGTAGCCTAGCTCTTTCAGGGGGAGCTAAAGAAAGTGAACTTCACGGGCTCAGCGGAATGGAGTACGGGGCGACCGATCCTCTCTTCCGCCGTGCACAGACAGATCAGGGGGAAGGAGGGTCCGTTTCCCGCAAAGCCCTTATCTGACTCGTACTAAAAGAAAGCCACAACTCTTCTTTCATATGAGAATATGTGATGGTGAATATCCCGAGGACGCAAGAGAAGATGCAAGGGGATTACATCTTTCTTAGACTTATAAGAACTTAAAGGGAGCGTCGCATAGTCCATTGAAAAAGGGCATGAAGGAGCGCGCCAGACCTACACTCTATAGTGAAACTTGGAAAAGAGAGGAAAGTAGGCACAAGGAAATCTCGGGTCCTCGGAGCCCGACAGAAACAACAAGAATCGCCTGAGCCAATTAGCTGTTGCCGACCGTGCTTCACTCCACTTCGCTTTCGACCTCAGCTCCTATGCTTGCTGCCGACCCTTACACCATAAACAGAATACCAGTTTCCGACCGGACAGGAGAAAGCACTAGAGTTGACTTCTTTGTTGGACCGACAGACCGATCAAGACCAGTTGCGAGCAATAACGTCTTACACTTTCCCAAAGACCAATACACGAGCGATTCGCCATAGTCCAATCGATTGAGGAGGACAGCCAATGACCGAGCTGGAGGTGGGAATACAGATAAAAAAAAAAAAAGATTCTTCCGGCCGGATTGATGCTTATTATCAATCCTTGTGGGAGCTTCTACGGTAGCCAGCCCCTATGCGATGGCTTTAACACGCCCTCCCTCTTATAAGGAGAAATGCCCATACTATTGAACTATAGCCCCCCTCTACGAGATGAACTCAACAGAGAAGAGGGGAGGGGCGCATATTTCTTATTTACAAAAATAGAGAAAGCGATTAATTAACCTATGGATTTCCCTCGCTTAACAACAAAAGAAGAAGAAAGATGAACTGGAACAAAGCCAGCAAGGGATTCACGATTAGCGGATTCGCTAAACTAAGCAAGCAAAAAGCATGAGCGGCAAGAATCAAGGGCATAGTTTTTGTACCTAAGCTTACACGAAAGACCAGGCTTCCTTAGCAGCATGAAATCAACATCTAATCTATAATGCGGCTTCTAGTTCTGAAACCAACCTCCTTGGAATTTTCTTTTTAAAGACCAGCTCATCGAATTAGAGGCATCAATTAGGATTGAAGCTTAAAAACTATCGGAATTGGAGTTCGTCTTGCTTTCAAGCTTTCACTGTAGGGCGATGGTGACTCGCCGATGCAAGATAGACAGACCAAATCACTGGAGGGTCATAATCATCTCTTTACCTTGATTCTATGGAAAGATTGGATCTCAAACCCGAGTAGTAAAGTGTTGAGCGTGGCCTTCGGGCCTACGCCCCCTACATGCACCACTTCAATGGATCTCTAGCCCCCGTCTTCGGACCAGAACCGGCCGCCTCTTTGGCCTACTAGCTCGATCTATTCCTCTTTCTGTGAAGGAGGGCAAGACGCGGCATGACCAACCCCGACTTGTTCCCTATTTCCCATCCTTGGCATGGAACATCAACAGAAATTAGGCAGGAAACTCCCGAAGCCCCACTCCTTCCCCAGCTCGGGACCGACCCCTAAACCTCGAACCGTCCCGAAAGGGGCAGTGGCTTATGGAATCTTTCTTAAGACATAAGCGTCAGCATTCCACCGATATGATGCTGGGGACAACTACTCACAACCAGCAAGAGCAATACGAAGTACTATTCCTCAATCAAAGAATGTTATGGCATCTCCCTATCTCTTAATAAACAATGCGAAAGCCGATGGCAACGTGGCGGAAGAGACAGGAGAAGGGACCGTGGGTAAACAATTCCAAGAGAACGGACGGAGGCAAGTGAAGACAGAGGAGGCTTAGCAATGCTCCGAAACCAGACCAATCCCACGAACGCAATCAGGGATCGCTTTATTCCGTAAGTGAAGTTCCAATTCTACTAAATCCGTAGACGACAGAACGAATGAACACGACCCAATCGCGAGAGCGATTGTTTCTAAAGCAGCAGCTGCAGATACAGGCGATGCCCCAGCCCCAGGAAGATAGTACTCTCATCTCATTATGCACTGCACAGTAAATCACGCACCGATCCTTGCTTCTCTCCAGTCTTCGACTCTGGCCTTGTCTTTAACTAGCCTTGTGTTTTATAGCCTTACGGCTTGGATACGCCTTGCGTTGTTGTCCTCGGCTTTGGTCACCCTACTTCCCTTCTGTCTTCGACCTTGTCCTTGGCTCTGCTGTCTTCAACCTTCCAGCTTCTGGCATACTTCTCACCAGATCCTCGATTCGCTATTCATACAAGGCTACTTTAGCCGCATTCGCTGCATCTGACAGGAACGATTTCAGATAGGTAGGTTGGGTTGCTCGTTGTGGTTGCCCGGACCTCGATCTAGATCCAAGAGAAACCAAAAGCATGGGTCGTGGTCGGCAGAATCATATCTGCCGGGGGCTTGACTTCTTTCTGCATTCATTCTTTTGGGCCTCGAGAGAGACATATGGCATATCTGACTGCCTGATTGGCGAGCAGCTGTCCTCATTCATAAGTCCAAAGAACTAGCAACCAAAGGCAAGCAGGAGAGTGACCAGGCCTGAGACTGATTGAAACGTTTATTTAATTGGAAGCCGCCCTAATGAGTTTTCATTAGTTTAGTGAATGTGAATGTTGAGCTGTCATATCTAGCTGCCATATATGTAAACATGCCCTTCAAGTACCGATGTAAAGGGATCATCTTTCCTTTAGTAACCACTTTTACCCATCCGCTCTTCTCCTGACCGATTGGAGGAAGGGAAGCGAGAGCTGGCTCGACTGTTAAGGACCCAGAGGGGATCGACTGTTAAGGAGAGAGAGGGAAGCACAAGGTTGGTGACCCGACTGACAGGGGGGGGGAAAGCGAATGCAGATCTCACGCTTCAATCTAAAGATTCAGATTGGGTTTGTGTTCGGTGTGGAGTAGATAGGGCTATTCCTTAGCAAGGCTATTCAGTAAGGGCGAGAAGGGATCTTGCTTGATCGAACGGCGGCATCGATATTTGTTTATGTAGTTACGAAACCTAAGTAGTAAAAAAAAAAGGGGGTTACTTAAGTAATCGTGTAACAAGAAGAAAGAGAAAGAAGAGGGCGTAAAAAAGCAAGGGCGGGCTCGAACCTCCCCTTAGTAGTTGATCTCTTCCGGACTTCTCCCTTATGGGTCGATCTCTTTCAGAGCCCCCAAAAGAAAATTCTCGAAATTGGCAAGAAAGGGCCTCTTTCACGGGGTTGGTTGGTCGACTTGTTTATCTTTTTATGGCTTTCCTTAGCGGTTGACGCCAAAAAACCATGTTTGGTCAAACGTTTTCTATTGAAAAGCGGGGAAGAAGTTCCTAACAAGCTACTGCTACTAGTCTGCCAAGCATCACTCAGTTCTTTCGCAAGCCAACAATGCAATCCCGAGATACGTCCAAATGAGTAGTTCCAGAGTTGTGAGAACAGGAGTGCCCCTGACCTGCCTCGAGTCACACTCTTTGTTCCCAGCTAAAGCTTCCCTCTCCCTGTTTGTTGGCGGTCAGGAAGGAAACCAAGCAGTCAAGAGAGGGTTTGTTGCTGATCGGGCAAGCAAGCAGGGCAGCTTTGTTTGTTGCTGAATCAAGCTTCAGTTCAGTCAATCAGTCTTTCAATTCGGTATCTTCTCTCAATAGGGAGAGTCGGTCAATCAATGCTTTCCATAACCTCAAGTCAGGAAAGAAGAAAGAAAGGGATCGGGACTAATTGGTCAATCTCGGGTTTGAGGTCAATCATTCAATCCTGGTTTGTTTTAAGCTTTCTCAGTCAATCTCGGGAATGAAAGATCGGGTTTGAGGTCAATCAAACAGTTCAGGAATGAATGAAAGGGTTCGGGTGAGCAATGAATCTACTCGCGCTTACTTACTCTAGTGGTAGTTCGAGCTCGCTTCTAGTACCCTTACTGCTACTGCTTGAGTAAGCTCTCTCTCCCGAGCCTGCTGAAAAACTACAGGGCGCGCGCTTTGAAGCAGCTGAACAAGCAAAAGATATGATATAGAAAGAGCCCGCAAGGAGCAATATATCATCTTTCAACAGAAGGAAAGAACACCAGAACGATCTGTCTACCAAAATCAAAAGAGCTTCTGCTATCGAAGAAAACCGGAATAGATTGGCTCGCCTCCTCCTTTATCCCCAGTTTAGAAACCTGCCCGGCACGGAAATGAGGGATTTTCTTCGGAGACTTCTACTGCGGAGTGCCCAGTTTGACTCTGCCGTCGTTCCACGCCCATCATCAATCATACATCGAAAGCCATTGAATGCCTGACCCTAGCCCTTCCTCCCGGCAAAGGGAGGGGGATTTTTGGGGTTTAAGGAAAGAGCGTCATTGGCCCAGTAAACCAATATTCCGGCATCCGTTCTACTATAGCCCAGCCCGTTCCGGAGCAAGCATAAGTTAAAGTTTCTCCATTAGAAGACCCAGCGGATAGCGATCGGGATCTAGAGTCCGCGGGCGTAGTGGAATAGTTTGTTGCGGATCACCTACCACGTTAAGGCCTACCTGACTTTGACTTTGACTTATAGTTATAGTGGACCCAATGATTATGTATTGGACTATACCAACATATGCAAATGATTGGCGTAATCACCGGCGGGACAGAGACACGGGCCGCAGTTTCAGTTCCAGAGTCTACAGACCCAGAGCTAGGTGTTGACCGGGCAAAAGCATAAGTCGTTTCAGTAGTGTGGTCCGGTCAATGTGCCGACAAAGAAGCGCGATTACGCTGTTCGGGCGGGCGCGTGTTCTGACAAGAAGAGCTAGAGCTTCAACGGGGTTATATGAAGTCAGAGGCATTAGTGAAGGGGAATAAGCTTAAGCTAGTGGCCTGACTTCCGATAGACCTCGACTTTTTTCGAGCTTGGTCACCTCTAGTTTGATCAGGAAAACCAGCTATTCGACGAGGCAACAACTATTCCACCGGAACCAGAAGGCGTGGATCATTAAACGTACCTATTCGAACGAAGCCTTGCATCCCTTCCTCGATGATAGTAGCTGGGTGGACTATTGGATACGGAACATAGAACTACCAGGCGAGGGAGATAAACCTGGGATCGGGTCTCGTCTGCTATGATCTCCCCAGTGAAAATCTCGGATTTGTAACCGAACAAGCAAGTTTCTACGCTGAAAAGACAGGTCGACGCTAATTCATGGAGTAAATAGGGAAGGTAGAAAGGCAAGATTTGTGAAAGGCCAGACAGGTTGTATTGGGGTGGATTAGCTTCCGGAGAAAGAGCAAGGAGCTTACTTACCTAAGAGCTAAAAGGACAGGGTTGGGAAGGAGAGGACGTAGATCTGAAAAAAACGACGATGAATGCAACCCAAAAGTGTAGATGCAAGTCTTTCAGCGCTAAGCTTAAGAACCTCTATATATCTCTTAAGGCTTGAAGCGGAAACGCATAAAGCGCTCGTGAAAAGGACCCCTCGGAGAAAGAGTGTTGGTGATAAGCACCGAAGGGACATTCACAGTCTTACGGAAAAGCTTACCATATTGGGTATCGAGCTGGCAGTCCCTAGAATACGATCCCTGGAGGGAAGAAGCGATCGCTCCATCAGCTACATCAGAAAGAATGGTCAAACTTTATGAAGAATACTTAGATACTATACAGAAGAGTTCGATTCCGTCAGGTGCTTTATTTTTGTGAATTTAGGTATTATTTATACTTGTTGCGCTTTCTTAAATTTCTGAAATTGCATACTTATACAAGGGTGAAAGTTTTGATCGATATTTGCGGAGTCCCTCTCGAAAAAAAAGAAAGAAGAGTAGAAAAGAAGAATTAACGAATCTACATCAATCAAGGAAGGGCGACCCCAGTCAAAGTCACGCAAGTCATTAAAACAACTATTCTCAACATCAGAAAAAGATATTTTTCACCAAGTTCCTCAACCTCCGGGGAACCTTTTTGAGCTGCTAAAAAAGTACAAATAGGGGAACCTCCTCCTGCTTTTTAGTTAATTGCACTAGAATTCCCTTCAGACGTCGGGGGCTGTTTATCACACGTCCTGCGAGAACTCCCTTAGAGAAGTGACCACCTATGAAAGGGAATTAGTAGGAATAGATCTGAGCAAAGGTAAGCTATAGCCAGGAATCTGTACAGCGGATAAGCGCACTGGCGCATGATGAAAGCCGTTGCGCGTTAGTAACTAACGCTAGGCCGTTTTCTTGCTGCAGTAGTTTGATTGCCGGGAGAGGATCGCGAGAGCACTGCGCGTTCCTTCACCTAAAGAAAAAGCGGATCCATGACCAATTAGAGGAAAGAAAGAGATTGGGAAGATCAACCCCCTTCCAATTTGCTTTTAGGAGAGTTTCCTTAAATAGCCTTTAGTTAACTATTAATACACTATATTCCGAAAAGGTGGGATCTGGACGTGAAGCACTACGGGCCTGGGGCGGCTCCCGGTTGATATCGCGAATCTTAAAGAGAAGATACCGCAGCTGATTGTCCCACTAGCAGAAGCAAATCGGGAACTGGGGCGAAAGAATTGGAATGAAAGACTTTTGCATTGCACTATTAAAGGAGAAGACCAGCAAGGGCCATAAGAACCAGCTCATCTTCGGGCTCGACATAAATAGAAAAAAAAGATTCTACTCTTTACTCAAGCCAGGCCAAAACCGAAAAGTTGTTATGAAGAGTCTCCACAACGACGATTTTAAGCGGAGAAAGAGCCGGCGTTTTTAATTTCCAAAACTTCTCTTTCCCCGAGCAAATATTCATATTCAGTGTCGCGATTTAATTCACGTGACACTGTTTCAATCTCAACAAGAAGCTGACGAACGGAGCACTCGTACCGCGTGTCTTTAATACTCAATCTATGCCTATTCACCACATAGGAACCGGCCGGATTCGAACTCACTTTGAAAAGTCAAATTAAAACTCATGCCTTGCTCGTCGTGCCACAGTTCCATTTCAATCTCTTCAGTCTTTCTCTCAATGACTACTAGATTGCTAAACAGTGACTCTTTGTTTTCTTCTCTCTCTTTCTGCTTCGAATCGTCCGTTGATCTTTTTTCTCTTATGAAATGGATAGTTAGCGTCGACCTACTCTTGCATTTGAACCCTAGGACTGAGAATTGGCAGTTGCTTTAGCAGCTCCGGTAAAGGCAGCATTCATAGCGGATTCTCTAAGACCGGTTGAAATCTATACAGTTTCAGGATATGATTCAGCAGGAAGGCTAGTAAACTACTTACATGAAATCTGCAATAAACAGTCTTCCTTCCCGATACGGACCTAGTGCCATCCCCGCAGAACCAAAAGAAAGGCTAAGAGGGGGACTTACGATTTAACACCAAACCTGCCTCAAAAAAGAAAGAACCCGGACGCTGCCTTTGGTACTTAAGTGAAGGAAAAGAAGATAGGATCCGCCTTAGACAAGGCACCTTGGGAATCCTACGAGAAAACAGAAAGAAAGCTCATCGTACCTGGCATTCCCTCACAGCCAATTCTTCTTCAATTGCAGAAGCCATTCTAACAACCTATGAATATGCAGGGGATTCTGTCAAAGATCCTACAACAGGGGATTCGATGCCATCAAGACAGCCTGGTATTCCATGTCAAAGCAAAGAAAAAGAGACAACAGCATCCCACCAGACATTCCAAAGACCGCGCTAGGACCCTTTCATCCCTTCGCTCCTTTCGCTTCGACCCATGAATCTTTATCTTAACCAAAAGGAATTCTCTTTTTCTAGTCTTATTTCATACTAATACAAGAAGAATGCTGCAAGAGGTGACTAATCATGCTATTCCTTCTGTCTTCCCTCACCTCCATCTTCAACTAGAAAGCGGTTTAAGGAGTGCCCTTCGCACCTTACTTCTTCTTTTAGCCTTCGTGCCCCATCCTACAATGGTGCATTCACTCCCGCCCTTAAGAGTTATTGCTTCAAGTTAACTTGCCTTGCTAATGCTAGCTTGCCTTCTATTATTACTGTCCAGAGCGGGGAAGAAGCACTACTGAAGGTCATTACTGTGTTAGATCAACTACTTCAATTGGAGCATTCTGGTAAGCTTGATCCTCGGGTTAAGGTAGCAGCCAAGGAATGAATCAAAGACCTAAGGACGTTTCCAATACCACAGCTCCCGCTGAAACAATTGTAGCTCTTACGCAAGCTATTTCTTTTGCACTTGAAGACAGAAATAGTATATAATCATCTTAACGCTTGTCCTTCGCTCCTTGCCCCCGCCCTTGCTTAAGGATTCTCGCCCTTCTTAGCTCTCTTCTTCCATCGGCTCTTCTTTCATCTGGAATAATGGTCCTCTCCTGTTGGCGAATCTCCTTGCTTTTGTTGTTTAAAATAGATATCCCATTCCTGCCTTTTTAATGCGGGAGAATCCATATAGATTGGGGATGTCAATCAATGAGCCAGAGTTTATTGGTATGCCCAATTTGATCCAGTAAGGAGTCGTTAGTTTCATTGTTGGAAAGCGAGGCCTTCATTCCCGAATCAGGCCTTGAGTTTATTAAAGGGTGTTGGAATGGGGATAAACACTACTGAAAGCGACTCCAGTAGGTATCCTTGGCTTAGTTGGTTGGGCTGCCCAGTTCACTTTCCTGCAATAATAGTCAATCTGATGTTGTTCTACTATCCTTCTCATTTTCTTCAGTTTCCTAAGCCTCTAATGTTCTAGGAGAAGTTTCTTCATAAGATAACCGGTTCATCCTGACCGGGTCTTTTTTGTCTCTTGAGTACTTTAGAAATAGGGGAGGCAATTTCAATGTATCAGTCAGAATCACTAGCCATTTCGACCGATCCTCTTCCTCCTCATTTCTAGTTGGAAATTAGTTTTCACTGACTCACTTTCTGATTACGAGTTTCTCAGTTCCGGGTGGACTCGCTTACCTTTTCATTTTTTCTTCCTTATTGTAGAACTGTTGAAGTGGTAGATCTTCTTGTAACATTTCACTTTGGTTATTCTGAATTGTATCATTGATAGAATGGATTAAAACTTCCCGTATGTTGCTGGTTTCTTTCAGTCCTCCCACCGCGTTGATAGGTCTGTGTCACCTCCCTAGGTTGGCTTCCCCTCTGTGTCAACGGAACATCTAAATTCCTTATATTCCCTGTAGAATTTGATTCTAGTTGTTGAGACTAAACAATCGTTCTTTCTTCCATGGCGAATTCAAAAGTAAAGGCTGATCAGGTTGACTTCCGTCTGATTGGAATTTAGTAGTTGGATAGGTTGGTTTTGTTTAGGACATCATCTCCCGACCGTATTCATGACAACGGTTGCACTTGAACGGTAGCTGTTCATAGTCCAAAGCCTGTGTGTGCTGTATTATTGAACGCTTTTCTCCAACTAGGAGTTGTCAAATCGATTGGGAGCCTCCTGTATGTCGAGTTCTACACGGATACGTGCGCAAGATAGGTTTGCCCATGTATCTGTCGCTTTCTCCTCCAGGTCGAAAAGCCGGACTGAAAGTCAAAAAAGGGGGGGTTACTTCCCATTCCCCCCCTGTTCAATTGCTGAAACGGGGCCTTGCCTTTTCTTAAAAAAAGACTTGAAAAAGGCTTTACCTTATCAACAGAAAGGATTCGCATCTCTTACAGCAAAAGTCATGATTGAACCTCTGCTATCTGGCTATCTCAAAAGAGTCATAAGAAAGATCTTCTCTTCGCTAGGCTCCTTGACTGAGAATGGCATAGAATCTTTATATAAGGAATTTATATTCTCCGGTCTGGAAACAAGAAGGGATTAGTTCAAATTCTTGCGCCGCGCCCCTGGAATCTATCTACTCCGGCTACAGAGCGGGAATGACTCTTGCTCTCGGTGAACTCCTTTTAGATTAAGAGAAGACAGTTCCAGCAGAATCCTAATCAGACTTTCGCCTGGTACTCACTCCTAAAGCAAGCATTTCCTTGGCGCCTGCTATTCCCTCTTCAAGAAGTTAACCCGGATCCCCTCATCTTCATCTCTTTCACTCTCAGATGATTCCGCAGGAGCCATTCTTTCAACTCAAGCCCTTCTTGGTCTACTTCGGTTACAACTTTCTCTACGGTGCGATCAGACCAATTCCTCGATGCCAATCTCGCACTTGACACGCAAAGCAATAAACAGCAGTCTATCTTCACAGAGAAAGAGAAGGATCTTCGGCAAGGGGTTCCCGGCTTCGCGAGACCTTTTCGATCTGCTCTAGGCTAAGCTCAATGGGGCCTTGCTTTGTTGATGCCAATCTCTTAGTCTGATTCAGATAAACTGTGAACCAAGACATGAAAAAGAACGAACTCAAAGCGAATTCTTTCATATGAGATCTTCTACCCTATGTAGGCTTGCTTCGCATAGGCTACACAAGCTGCGGTGCGGTACCATAACGAAAAGAGAAAATCATTCACAAAAAAAAGATCAATGAAATGAAGTACACGCAACTACGCCTGTGAACTCGGATAGCCTTTCAGCATGCCTTTCATCTGCCCTAGGCAACTTTCTTTCTTCTCTTATGAAATTGATAGTGTTAGGGACTCCTGCTACTTTAAAAGCAAGGCTACGAACCTCATAGGTGCCCTTCCCTTACTAATGTTCAATCGAGGCAGAAAAAAATGGGAGTTCCGGTAATTAAATATCTGCCCTTATCAATTTTATATCTCTACTATTACTATTTGTCCAATCATTCCCTTTCTCTTCCTTTCCTCAAGAGCTTATTCGTGAACAGCAGATTCGAGGGCATCTATACCTGGTCTTCTACGCTCCTCTTCCTCATCTTCGGAGATGCCCAATCGGCCCTTTAGTTCAATTTGTCAAATTCTTCCGGGCATTGGCAAGAAAGGAAAGGTAAGACGACTCCGGTAATGCAGTAAAGTCAAGCAGTAAATTCAGTAATCGACGGCACTAAACTAATGCACTAAAGCACAGCAGCGGCTGCTGGTTGAGCTGACAGGCTGAGTGAGAGCTCCTACGATAGATGATTATTAAATGCCATCTCAATTCACATCGACCCTCCTCTTCGTAGAAAAACTAGGGCAGTTCTAAGCCTTAGGGCAATCCCTTCTTCTTCAAGAGCTCCCTATTATCTAGCAGTTCCTTCTCAAGCACTTGCCATTGTCTGGCAATTTGCCTTGCCCCATTCTTCGATTATTGGCGCATCAATTCCTTGCCTTTGCTCTCATTGCTGCTTGAAGTCAAGTCTGTTAAGTGAAATTCCCAAAATGGAAAGTAAGTAGTCATTGTCGGGACGGAAAGCTACTCTTCAACCACTTATTTAAGCGCTATGCACCTAAGCTCAGTCTTTCTGGCAGCTATCTTGCTAAACCTAGATTCTTGCTAAGGAGTTCCTTTTTCTTCTCTTCT